TCTAAGTAAATAAGGGTTCTCGAACCCCGTCTCTCCCGTCATTGAGGTAAGCGCGGCTATCCCGATCCGGCTTTTCGGGCTAACCATTTAAAGATGAAAGATTTCCCTCGGGTAATTAATGGCAGGCGCTCTCCGAGCCCTGTGCTTTCCTGTATGTGAGGAATTCCCCCCGGGGGAGTTATTCTGTTTATGGAAATAAGAGGGATACCTTCAGTGCACGAACTGCCTTTTATTTATTTGGGGCACCTAATCTTCCGTATTTGTATTTAATTAGTACAAGGAATTATTATCGCTTAGCGCTTGTGCTAAGGATTGCTCTCTTCCCTTCTTCCTTACTCTAACAAGTAAGCAAGTTTCACTCCCTCTCCCTATGGTCGAGTGAGTCCCTACCTTTGGTCGAGCTAGTTTACTCCCTCTCGCAGTTAGTTTCTCCGACAAATAGATCTGATCGCAATTCAGATTCTTTTGCCATCACCTTCTATTACTTCCTTGGTCGAGCATCTATCAACACCTGACGATGAGGAGGAATATTACATATTGCCTCAAAAGGCAAGCCACAGTGAAGTCTCCTACTAAATGCTTATTACCAGATCCAACGATTCTCTGTGAAAGGGTTTTTGATCGATTTCCACTCCTAGCCCAGAAGAGAAGGGGCTGCAGATAATTCTATGCTAATTAAGTAGTTTGTTATATCCAATTCTTAAAGAAAAGTATGTATTTGAAGTTTGGTAAGATCTTCCCTCTTGTGAAAGAGAGGAAGGCACTAAGACCCGCTAGAAGGACTCTAAGGGAAGAAAGAAAGCCGTCCTAGTGAGGTGCAATGCTGAAACTGTGATCGGTAAACAAACCCTACAGAAGTCGGAATGGGATACTTCACTAAGGAAGTAGCACCGGCGGTTAACTATACTAATCATAGGCATTCTGAGTTGCGTTTGGGTATGGAATGGATAGGCCCCAAGTGGCTGCCTCTCCTACTACCAATGTGTGTGGGCGGATCATCGCCCCTTCATTCTGGTTCTACTTCATTCGCTATTAACAAGACGGCACACGCAAGACAAAAGATGTCAAATCAGGCCCTTGAAAGGTGTAGATGAAGCCTTTTCCTTTTCTGCCGGAAAACACTTGAAGGATACGAGGCATAAGACTATGGATCGAACTTCTTAAGAGGGAACCGCTACTGCAGCCAATCCATTGAAAGGTGAAGGCAATGCTAAATGCAGATGCAGACCGATTGGGTTCTCCCTTTTGCTAGGGGGTGATGTTACCAGGTTTTTCGCGAATGTGAGGTTCAAGTACTGCCATCCTTTGTTGGTCGAGTTCGCTGTGTAATTTCAACAATGCCATTCGAAACCGAAAAGGCCGTAGCTGCATCTTTCGAGAAAAATAAATAATAGGTGTCACGCCGATGATTAGGAGAAGTTATGGCTTAGGGAAGGGCGCTTCTGCCCAGATCTATGATTGATCTAGAATTCCCCGAGACGAGACGAACTGTCGATTCTCCGATAAATGTCAATGACTTAAACATGTTTCCGAGACTTCAACATACATGTTTGGCAGCGGCAAGGAGTTTTTTTTACTTCCTAACACGGATACCAAGACAGCTGAGCAGTGAGGAATATTACATATTGCCTTTCAGTCTCGAAGCAAGCTGTGGTACAATCCCTACTTCGCTCCGGCTCGTTCCGTTCCCGTGTACTATACTTTCTATTCCTATCCCGCAGTGAACGAAGTTCGCGATGGGTTAAGGGGCCTATAGTATAGAGGGATCTGGGATTCGGTATAATAACTCCTCGTAATTCAGGCGAGTGGAGGAAAGTGAAGTTGACTGTTGGAGGAAAATAGGCGAGCCCTACTAGTACAATAGTCTACGGAACTAAAGGAACTACTCGGCTATTAAGAGACAAAATAGATTCGGCTCGTTGGCTCTATAGACTCACTCTCTTCACAACGAGAGGAGTTTACTACACGTATGGCCTCGTTTAGCCTTGTCTTAAACGGTGGCTCCGTGGTCCCAAGTGCTCGTCTTTTTAACTTCTCCCTGGAACTGTTTATCCCTTCCGCTCCGTTCGTTCCGAACTCGCGAGCGAAGTTTTGGCATGTCAAGTCTCTTTTCTTTCAACTCCGCTCGGTGATCGCTCATGGCTAATATAGGTAGGTCCAGAGCTAGCTAGTGTTCAGAAGTCACTTAAGAGATTGAATTGAATATGGGTCCTATTAGAATAGGCTATAAAAGAGATAGAGATTCGCATTCGGGAAGGGAACCATAGCAGCTGATAAAGGCTGCTGGTGGAGCCGGAGAAGAACCGGGATAAGGGCTGGTAAGTACTAAAGCTGCTGGAGCGGCTGCCTTCGCCCACGAAGGAATCGGAATCTCGCTACTTCCCCTAACTGTCCTAGAGCAGGAGAGAGTGAATCTACAAGCAGGGAATAAAAAAAGAATAGGCGCCTCTATAGTCTTCCTTTTCTTGCCGCTTCGCTTCCAGACATAGGATATATTAGATTAGAGGAATGAATGAGGTATTGCTGACCAGGTAAGAGAGATCTTCCTAATTACACCAGTAAAGCCGGAGTAAGTGGATTGGCGTTACGTTATCAGATCCAGACGAGCTCAGAGCCATAGCCTATGCGAGCCTTACCGGATCTCTTGTACATTTTTTCAGTTTACTTTACCTATGAGAGAACCGGCATATTCTTACTAACTAAACAAAGGAGGGCTTAGTGATTAACAACCTCCGGAAAGGAAGTCGTCTTTCAAGTCAAAAAGTAATAAAGGTGCCGAAGGCGAAAGGAGAATCCGCGTCTTTTTCTCTTTGTTTACGGAAGGATTAGTAGAGTAGTGTGCTTAGGTCGTGGTCTAGAGTACTTCCTTCCGCGCCTTGGTTAGCCGAAGAGAAGTGTGCATGAAATGGTGGAGCTCCTATGGGTCAACACAAGTTGCGTAGACTTCAGACCCACTTTGCTTTCACGATTTTACCTTGGCATTCCATCAATGAATTCATCTTCCGCTTTGCACTGGCCCCATTCCTAAAGTTCGTATTCTTCGATCATAAAGGTGAATCAAAGTCTAACTAAAGCAGAAAGAGGATAAAAGGGAGCCTGTCAATCCTAAGAATGTGGTCTCAATCCTTGCGTTCCGGGCAAGCTGAAGTTTTGTAACAAGCCCCCTGATCCGCATGTGTTAAGCATATAGTCTCAGTTTAGACTTCTTTCTCGATAGAGCGGAACTAGGACTCTAAAAAGAACAGATTGTACTACAGGCTGAGACCTCGTGAGGTGGAATGAGAACCTACCCCACATTTCCATTTTATATAAGACAGACTGCGGGATAGGGCAATGGAGAGAGATGTGATATCAAGGACTTCGGCAAGGAGACATATAGCTTAGCTTACTTAGGAGGAAAGAATGACAAAATTCGGAATGGAAAAAGGGTGGATGCAATAGAATCCGCTCTCATTAGCAGGAATTCTCTTAAAAAAAATAAGAAGACTCGCTTTCTGTACTAAAAAGACTCTTTGATTCGTTTTATATTGACTATCTAACGGAAAAGACGGTTAATAGGATTATTGTACTGAACTAAATATGGAACTGAATTCCGCTAAAAGACTGTTTGACTTCTCTTCTTTGTTAGTTTAGATCCCTCGGACTCGTTCCGGTGAGTAGAAGCAGAATAGAAAACGTAGGAAAGTTTCGTTTATTAGCCGCTGGCGGTTCTACTTACTTGTGAACATGAAGCCTTCCTTTCGAAATGAAGAGAATGCCTCCGGGGATGTAATGTAGCTGATCACTGACTACTGAAAAAGTACAAGTAAGCTCCAACCCCGTTACATAATTCATAAATTTATAACAAAAATCTTTCTTCGATCGGAAAAAAAAAGACAAAAGAATGGTTTAGCCAATGATAGACTGAGCACTAACCCAATCTTGAAAACCTCCCCGATTTCCACAGTCTGATGACTCACTTAAGGACGGCGTTAGGCGAAGATATTTCCTATGACTTAACGGAAAGAGGTCTTCCTTCTCATCATAGTGAGCCTCATCTTCAAGAAAGATCGACGAATGAAGAGAGGATTCACTCACTTCATCTTAGATATTATGCCTTTATTTTTGGAAGTCTTCTCTTGGTTGTCTTGCTAAATAACAGAGCAGCCTTCATCTCCTAAAGGGAATTGTAGTGTAGTCGAGTATCAAATCATGAATTCATAAAATAGAATAAGTCCCTATCGCCTGAACACGGGAAAGGTTAGGCATCTATCTTTAGTGCGTTAAGTGAAATAAGGGTCGTATTCTAAGTTTCTTCCGCTTTCTGTTGTAGGATTCGAGAAAGTCTTTTTGGTTCCATAACCTCCATGGTTATGTAGCTCCTATGGGATGATTCAACCCATGATACGTATGTTGATTTAGCAAGCCAATGCCTTAAGCCTTATCCCAGTAGCTCAGTAGTAGAGCGGTCAGCTATTCACCACTGATTCGTCGTAGGTTCAAATCCTACCTGGGATCTTATTCTCTATCTATCCATTCAAAGTGGACAAGAAAGAAAGCATAGTACCCAGCGGATTTAGAAATACCAGCAGTATTAAAGTCAGTGGTGATACATTAAAGAAAGCGAAGTGCTAGTGCCTTTGTACAAAAGAGAGAGGTTGTACACAAGTCTTTAGTTTTTCTTTAAGGGGTTAAGGCCCCTTTCGAGCTTTACTAATAGATAGGGGTGGCAAGCTAGCTTTAGAGAGTAGGGGCTAGGTCACCATACTCTCTCCATGCTTCTATTTGCATAGTCAATGCGGCTCTGGCATTTTGACCCGAATTGGGCCTACTTTGGCCGTGGGTCAGGCTTTCCATGACCTGCTGGACAGGAAGTTGAGTTATGAGTTAAGGGTTGCTATGGGGGGGAAGGTAATTTGAATTAAACTACGATTTTGTTACTAGTCTGAAACTGCTACCCCCGCTGCCCTAACTGCTGCTTTCATTAGTGAACTTTGAATCCGCTTACCGGTCCTCGGTCTATTTTTCCCTTACCCGCAGCTAACCGCTAAACAGTCTAAATCAGTAGCCTCACAGCTATTTCTCTGTCCTAACTAGGGTTTCTTTCAAGCGAGCCCATTCTTTCTTTCTTTCAGCTTTGTTTCATTCTCCCATTCAAAAAGTTCAATAAGAGATAGAACGGTTCGATTTCTTACTCTTTTCTTTGACCTCCCCTAACTCGAGACCTTGACTCTTCGGGGCTTACCAATCATGATTGTTTGACGAAAAATGCTCTGATCCCAGTTTGGGACTTCCTCCTCATGTCATGTCACGAAACGCATTCGAGACTTTTCACTTGAATATATATGTATAAGAGAGAGAAAGAAAAATTGTGATCTTCACAACTGGGGAAGAGGAGTCGCCTACCCCACGGAAGGATCATAGATCTCAATAAGTGGATCATGAGTCAGTACGTCAACAATCAGAAAAATCTCCATATAGCACATTTACCAATCCAATCTAAGGATTGTTTGTCAGGTCTTTCCAATGCCGGGTAAAGGATCAGCAGCAAACCACCTTTTTTTACAAATGATTGTGATTGTATTGTGGAATTGAGGCAGGGGACGGTGCTAGACGACTCGGCGATTCTACCCTTCTTTTTTTCCCAGGATTGGATTGTCGCCTTACTGCTTGACGAGAACAACCTACCACTGACTTTTTTTTGAAAGTACCTCTCTCATTACACCAAACGAGTCTGTCTTTTACGATAGGGCTTGAGATCGGTCCACCACTAAGGATCTATGGTAGATCAAAGAGCGCAGAGAAGATTGCCCACCACTAGTTCTTGTACGCGCTATAATATAAGATATAGGCTTTCTATGAAAGCTCGTAGGATCCGCTGACAAAAGAGAAAGGGATTCGGACTCGCCTGGTTCATGTCTATCGAAGAGGGATCTCAAATTGCGCTTGACCGCCGACTCGTAGCATGGGTGATAATTCTTCCTTCTGTTTTTCCGTCTTCTTCTCTGCCGAAAGGAAAGACAAAGGCGAGGGAGTCCTCGGATGGGGAAACCCGCGATTGAGAGGTCAGATCACACCATCCTCATTGATCCAACTCGGGTTGGTATGCTCACAAAGAGAGACCAATCCACATGTGTTTAAGTTTGAGAGCCACCTTGTTCTCTATGGGTCGAATCCCCCGACCAAGACCTTGTCGTGGATGGAGTTGCCCGATGATAATATGACTTACTGTTTATGTTATGGCTCCGTTGCTGGACAGTCAGCGGGAATTCCGGGCTGTCCTTGACAAGTGATCAATCCAAAGAACTCCGATCGATGGAAGAAAGCGAGCACTCAACCTCACCTAGATCTTCCTTTGTTGCACCTAATGGAGAAAGAAGACTGGTAATAGGTTTCTTTTGGAAAAATAGATCTAAGTTTAGCCTGTTTTCTTTTGATTCATCCAATTGTGGAGAGTGAGTCTAGTATCATACTTCCAATTCCTCTAAAGGAGTTGACCCGAATCAGTAAGAGGGATGATATATTGACAGACTTATCCCTGGACCATTTTCTGCCTACTTTACTGTCCTGGCCCTACCCCCTACTTGTGAATGAAAGCACTACGCCAAGTCTTTTTTTTTATTCCTTACTCTATTGGCTGGCTCGCGGGACTACTTGACCAGTGGAACCACTCCATTTGATTACTAATTATTCATTAAGCCCGTCTTTAATTCATACTAATTTATTTAGTTTAGCCCAGGAGGGATTTCTCGACTCAAATTGGAAAAAAAGAACCAAAGGCCTCACTCCTCATGACAAAGTGGTCACACTAAATCAACCTGGGATTCCCAGCTTTTCAAGGCAAGGGTTTTTTTCAATCTGTAAGAGGAAGAAGCTAAGAGTCACCAATACAAATGATCGCCCGCTGCACCTTTCTTCTCTTATCTTATGGGGCGGGCAAGTTTTCTCTGCCCCGAAGTTCAAGCAAACCTAGGTTGATGTTGACAATGTGTGGGAAGGATCCGTTGAGCTTAGTAGCTCAGGATTTGCATCTTCTCCAACAAGGTGCTCATGCAGTAAATGACTATGTTCTGTATTCCGGTTTGAGGCATGGTCAAAAATTAGAATTCTGATTTCGATTTTGCTTCTCCAGATCGCCCAATGGGAGACAGGGCTTTCGCAATCCCGAGGACAAAAGTAAATCAGAATAGGCTTAGAGGGAGAAGGAATCCCCAGCTATTGATTCAGCTACTATTGAATCCAATCCTAGGGCATTAGCGGAATAAAATAAGAGCAGTGGGACTTGAGCTAGTGGGATTAAAGTATGAAAAAAGAGAAGTACAAGCAACTACATCAAAAACCTCTATTCCTGACGTGAACTCTAGTCGCTCTCTATGTTCATTTTTCTTTAGCAAGAAGCCCTGTGAAAGCTATCTCATTCATATAAGATAATAGGGGATAGTATACCTGGAATAACTTTTGAGATGCAAGAAAGCAAAGAGGTAATAGGCGCAATCAGGCAAGCAGTTAAGCGACTTCTGTCTTCAAGATATGCCTTTTATATATAATACTATTATTATTATACAGGTGAGTAAGGTTCCTTCTGGGAACTCCTGCCTTTGTTTGGATGGACCATAGGCCTGATGCTAGGAAGCAAGAAGCTAGAATAGTGTAGTGTAGTTCGAGCATTAAAAGGCAGCTAAGGCAAGAAATCAGTACACGAATCCCCGGCATTTAGAAAGATATGCCCGCCCCCTCTCTTAACTTTAATACACTGTGACTAAGAGACTCTCTTCAAGTGGAGTGAAGCCAGCGCTTTAGGGGCTGAGGGGGGAGAACAAATGAAGCCCCTATACTTTTCTTTTCCTTAAGGCTTTCCCCCTTCAAAAGCTAGTCTAATCACGGAATAACCTGTCGTATTGGACTTATGATGTACTTTCCTTTATTGAGTAGCTAATTCATACCTATCATAGACAGAAAAAAGTTATATTACCTTTTCCTTTAACACTAGACTTGTGTAATAGGATCTTTCCGAAGGTGGAGTTAAGGCAGCAAGCATAGGTGCTTCAGTTTCCGGTACCGGGTAATCCGGTATGTGTAAATAAAATCCGTCCTGGTAGGCGCAGTAGATCAAGCAAAGCATGACGGTCTTCAGTCTAGCATTCCTGTAGTTCAAGAGTGAATAAGGAAGTGCAAGGCTAGCTGACAGCTGTCAGATGAGTTCATCGCTCTCTATGGTCATATTTTTCTTTCATTTAAGCTTCAGGCCAGTTAAAAAGGAGCTCTGATAGGCCTGGAATCAGTATCGGTTAATTGCCTCTCTATTGGAATCAGGCCTCTTCAATCGATCTTCTATTTCTATATAGGCTAATGATTCCATTTTTGATAAACATGTGATTCGCATCTTGCTTTCAAAACATTTGCTACTGTAGCCGTAAATTTTGATAGCCGATGGGCTGTGATAAGACTGGAATATGCAGAAAATGTAAATTTTAATGTATTGAAAGAAAAAAAAAGAAACAAAAAAGTTTAGCCACAGTGGGATGACTAGGCAGGAAGCTAGAGATGCAGCTCGCCTGCACATTGGCGATACGTGTTTGCTGGATTATGAAATCAATGAACAACGTAATTGTTGGAGGTTACATTGTCCGTCGTGGTGTGAACCCATTAACTAGTGTTTTAGAATACTCAATCAAGGAGCTTGGGAATGGTGTTCAGGTTGATGAGGCGGAACCTGAAATGGTTTCCTACCCACACCAGAAAGATTGCCTGGGGCTGCCGCTTACAGTGATGTGGCCTACTTGTATACTAGTGTTCTATGGGGCTACCCGGAATCTATAGTGGCATGTGATATATGTGAAATATGGCATCACAGTCGCTGAAGTGGCATTGAGGATGCGGAAGCTCTGCCACCTGTTTGTTCACACAGGGCGATTTCGGGGGCCTTTGCTTCGAAAGGGGCGTAGCGGAAAGAAGTAGCGGAATCAGGCGACTTGCCACACACCAGGCGCTATAAGCACCTTCTTAGGCGGATCTAACTCTTTTGACAAATGCCCAGAAGCGTCTGTATACTAGTTCAGTTGAGAACAAGGTGTCGAACTAGACTGATAACTGATCGTCTATCGAATCGCCTCTTTAAAGGCAGGATGCCGAGAATCCTCTCTCTATCTACGAAGAGCAGGCATGTGTGGGACTTTAGGACAAGACTCTGCAAGACCTTTCGTTTAATATGCCTTCTGTACTGTATAACCGGTCTTGGCAAGAACGCCTTCTTATAGAAGAAGCTGCGATGAAGCGAATCTCTCATCTGGAACCCTCTCATTGCCAGCTTGACGGCTTGACTGCATTACCTTCCTCACCTTCCCTTTCTTTGTCCCTTAACTGCTGACAGCAAGCATTCCTGGAGCTAGTAATCTGCCAAAGAATATAAAAGAGAAGTTGCATCCTAATCCGCTCCTGGTGGAAGGGTTGAAGGAGGAATTGCACAATGTGCTATCAAATCCGCTGCATCGAATGCCCTGTTTGGCTCTTTGATCGAAGGAGCTGTTAGGGGAATGGGATTGATGGAAGAATTGGACAAATAAATACTGTTTGCGACGAATACGCTGCTAGTCTTTTGGATGCGGGATTTCCGCTCTTAGGGGAAGATCCGCTCTTTTAGCCCACTTTTTTAGACATCTATTAGACCGTAGGGCACGAACGGAGTGGTTTAACACTTTTGTCCAATTCCTCATCTGCAGATAAATACCCCTACTATAAAACGTACTCTTTAGAGAAAAAAAAATACCCCTACTATAAAACGTACTCTTTAGAGAAAAATTAATATTCCCCTACTTAATATGAAAAATAATACTTAAGCATTGGCAATCCTCCCCGGAAAAGACGAATCCCAATAGCCTGAAGCTCTCTACATTGAGATAGTAGAAACATACTCATATATAGAGAGATATCCAAGGGTCAGGCAAAGGGAGGATTGTAGAAAAAAAAAGACTCGTTTATTAAATAAACATTCATAAATCAACTAGCCAACTTAGGACTAGGTACGCTCGATGGTAACTCCTGAGTCTAATTTCGGACTAGCCAGCGGGGGGAGAGATATATTGGTTTTATGTTGCAACCCAACGTAGGACTTGGAACCTCCAAGCCTACGAAAAAAAACACGTTCTATAATAATAATTTCCTATGACCTATAAGACTGATTTAGTAGAAAAATGTTCGTTGGATCGCCTTGTGTATGATATCGGTATAGTATACTATAGTTTCTGGGAATATTTTCCAGGATTAACTGAACAAAAGGTTATAGAAATTCAGAATAGTGTAAGGGATGGTACGTACATTCTCTCGCCGATTGATGTTAGCTCCTATGAATCAAAAGAAGAGATAATGGAAGAAGACTTCGATGATATTATTACGGTAAATGAGTCTAATACGGTTGATGAGGATCATTTTGTGTATTATGGTATGAAACCTAGAGAAGAAGACACCCTTGTGCTAATGGGGCTCGGGCGTATGTTGAACTTATATTTCATCGATAATAATTTATTTATGAATTCCTATAGCTTGAAAATGAGAATTAATAAATATTATGAAATGGTATCTGAGAGAGAGAATAATGTTTTAATGTTATATAAATTAGACCTAAGAAACTCAACTTTGACTATAAATAGAGATTGTCTATTGTGTAAGCTATCACATATAGTGAAGGATGATAAAATTATAGAATTAGTAAGAAAATTCCTGTATTCAACTCTCCTGGCTGAATGTGGTAGAGAACACTTTATCGAAACGGCAATCCCATCTGCGACACTTATAACTGAAGTACTACTTAATTTCGCCTTAATGGATTTTGATAAAGAGTTTCAGCTACTATTTCCAGAATTAGAGTATACTCGGTATATTCAGGAGGCATTTGTCTATATTACCAATGCTGAAATTAAGCAAGCAATGCCTTTGTATATATTTGAACATAAAGTTAGAAGGTTATTAGAGAAACTCAATTTGTCAGGTAAAATCATTTCTATTGTACCGGGAGAGGAACATGTGCCTTGTTATAGCGGTGAAGTTAGTGTCAGCCAAGACGGGAAAATTAAAGTGAAGTTAATAACATGACATTATTTATAAACAATATTTATAATTATATCTTCATCCCGCGATGGTACGCTGGAAGCAGGCAGATTAACACCGAACCCGTCGCTTCTCTACAAATGACCCAGATGAGTCTGTATTCGAAACACTTCAGTAAGTCGCCCATACTTTGTTCGTATTCTCCCATCTTGGGAACAATTGTTGCTAATAAATATAGGGATGGGGTTTTTTCAAAACTACTAACATTGACAGAGAATTTGAAAATAATTAGTGGTATACCGGAAACATTACGAAAGCGACTGAGGACTAACCAAAGCATTAGCGAGGAGTTCTCAAATTTCATATGGTGGGGGCACCAATACGAGTGGATTTCTCACTTCCTTGAGGTTGTAAAAGTAAATACAAATGCCATGATTTTATCGATCTGCTTGGGGTTTCAAATATGGTACTATTTAATGCCTAGCATTATACTAGCATTAGAGTATTCTGATTTAAATCAAATCCTATGCCCTGAGGTGGTAAAATATGTCATGGACACCACACGAAGTTGGTCCGCCGATAAATTAAAGGTAACCATAGAAATATGCAATAATTATTTTGGTAACGGTATCATGCAGGCTGCTGGGGCAAGCACCTCGGGGGGTGGGAGCTGCGCAGAGTTGAACGATATGGCAACCTTCGACCCCCTGGGAATAAGAGGAGGAGAGGAAACCACCCGCAATGTTGTACTTAAAAAACTAGTGATTGCCTGCCTCGCTGTTTGTATATTAAGCAATGTCTCCTATGCAACCGTCTGCGGGACTGAACTATGTCAGCAATTTTTTGAGGGAACGCTTCCTGAATAAAAAAAAAAGAGAGCTTAGACAGTATAAATAAACTCTGTGATTACCCGCTGAAGAAAAAACACAGAAGGGTAGTGAGGGTCCACTCGATAGGAGCCGAGCGTTATATTTCAATAGCTGCGTGGGTTCAATCAATCAAGCTGTCAATCAGTCCGCGGCTTTTCCTTCTTTCATTTTTTAGCGCTAGGTTATAGAGGTAATGCTGCAAGAGAGAGAGTGTTCCTTGGGGGAGGAAGACGAACGGTAGACTTGAATTGGTGACTGGAGCTGATGTAACTAATAGGGTCTCCCCGTAACAAATCATCTTTATGTGAAGAGAAAAACGGAAAGAAAGTGAGACTCCCCTTGAAAGGAGTCGAACGATACTTCCTAAGAGACGAGCAGGCGAAACATGTCCGTACGCAGAGCTCTTTCCGCACCTTTCAGTCTAGAGAAACTAGTAACTCTAACTTCCTCAGTTGAAGAAAAATCTGCAAGAGAGTGAGGCTCCCCGACAGGAGCCGAACGGTACTTCATAAGAAGGAAGGACTGACTAATAGGAGGGCACATGCCTGAGCGAAGCTAGACTGTATAGCAGTAGAAAGAAGAAATAGGTACAGTTACCCTTACATCCTCCCATTAAGAGTCAGCGCTGAAAGGGAGTGAGGGTTCCTAATTGTGAACTATTTTAAAGAGCTGGGATACCGGTGTCGCTGTTTTCATTGGTGCTGTTATACTGGGCATGGCTCTTTCGGAATCAGTCTGTAGTATGGGATTTTCTGCTATTTGAAATGGTCTTACATTGAGATAATTGTCTTTCATCGAGATTGTGAGTTGGTTTTTCTTTCAGAACCTTGTTTCTGCGATTAGTTAGATGTAATGAACTAGTCCCCGAAAATGCTCATTAAAGAAAGTTGGGGTTATTGAATGGAGAGGAGGATAGATAGGACTACTAGTTGCTCGATCAGGACCCTAGCTTTATTTTGAGCCAAAAACTATAAGCGGAATTCTCCCTACTTTGTATTATAAAATCACAAATGTTTTCCTTATTCAGTAAATTGGTAATCTCATCTTCCCCTATTGTAAGGAATCATCCTATCTTTGTTAGTCCTAGGTATCCTGATACTCTTTATTCACATAATGAGGGTTTAGTCCGTTATCCTGGCACTGTTGAAACACATCTAGTGCGTAGTCGTCTCCCGCTTCCCGAGCACACTCGTGTTTGGAATTGGCAGGCGCACGCACCCCTTTGGATGAGGGTAAGCACTGTGCGGGTTCCCTCGGTGCGTTCACAGGTTTGTCTAGTCGATCCAGTTACACGCGATAGAGGTTTTCTTACCTATGTTTTTTCTCCATGGGTGCCGTATGGAATAAAGAAAGGAATCCTACCATTCCTGTTAGGGGGAAATTTGATGCGCTCACCCGAACGTCAACCTGGCTTGCTGGATGCGATTGGTCGATCAGCTCGTATTCGTGACTTTACCCTCTCCGAGGCATTGAGTTATGGATATAGTTTAGACTCAAGGTTTATCCTTCTCACGTGCCTCTTGTTGGGGTTTACATTGTATTGTTTCATCGTTCCGGGCCCTTTTCTTGAAGCGCCAGGTCTTATTCTTTCTACTGACCTGAAAGAACTAATTCGCATAGGAAGGGATACCTATGTGGACCATATATGCAGCACGCACCATACCCCTAGCCCTTGTGTTTGTGGCGAGCATCTGAACAGGGCAATGCCCATCCTACTGAATTCTCAAGAGCTGCCGTTCGACCCGCTGGAGCTTGGTGTTAAAAGCAGGGCTTATGGTGTTGGTGTTTTCGTAGGTGCTGTAATTCTTAGTTTGGCGCTCTCCGAGTCTGTTTGTCACTTGGGCTTCAGTGCAGTGTAGCTTGTTTTGGATTCCTCTTCTTTCGGGTCGCTCACTAAATCGTATAGGTAGACCCCCCGGATGTAGTCATGTTCATGATGAACCGGGTTACCAAAGTCACGGTATGAAAGGTAGTTCGCTGGCCTGTCTTTTTGCCCTAGAAAATGCAGGTTCGAATCCTGCTCGTGACTAATGTTGTTTTGATCATATACCTTTGTTATAGTCAGTACCTTTTTCCTTCCTCCGACAAATTAGGATTCACTTCTTTCTCCTTACCAGGAAGCGGCTAGGCGGAAGCAAAGGCCGAAGAAAGACTTCCACACGACAGCTCTTCTTTCCTGTTTGCTGTAACTGTAAACAGCCGATTTGCTTATTCAACAACTCTCTAATCAGTTTGGGCACTAGGCTGTAATAACTGGTAAGGTTAGTACGTACCCTTTTCAAAGGTCACTAGAGTTGCTCCTGTCTTTCCTCACTCGAGGTCTAGCTTTCCCTTGGATTACTTTGCATCCTTCCTGGAGATAGCCTTTTCGATCTTATTGGAAATTTCCCATCACCTTTTTTGACTTGGCTGGTTCCAGTTTGCCAAAGTGGCTTCGTCTGCCCTTCCCCATAAGAGAAAACTACGCTTAAAGCTTGAGTAGATAGATCGACCAGGGAAACATCCCCTTCCTCCCATGTGGAATGCCCCACTCAGATCGCCCAGATCCCCAACGAGTCACTACACACCAGCTTCGCTAACCGAACCGAGACAGGCATCAGATGCAGCAGCAGGGATGAATGTACCAGAAAAAAGGAATTCAAAGAGTGGTCTTCCCTTCATTCCTTAGTCTACAGCCTATCTATTTGTTTGCTAGCATCCCGTGTAAGGACGAGTTGCTTGTTAGCACCTCCGGACTGGAATTGAAGATAAGCGCTCATGCTACATTTATAAAGAAGCAGCTGTGGGACTTTCGGATCTATTGTATTTAATAGGGTGGGGATTCATGCCCGGAAAAAGCTCTTGGGTGGACAAAGGCACAAAAGAAAAGAGTTAATCGTCGACAAGCAGGCATGTGTGGCACTTGCGGAATCGAAAGAGCAGCTTGAAGGTTGTAGGGTACATAGAAAGATTTCATAATAAAAGAAAGATGGTGCCTTTGCGAGGATGTCTTTAATCAGCCAATGCCCTTATGCAGTAAAGAACAAGGCTAGCATCAAACCTACCAGCCGATAACCCTCCAACATTCCTACCAACATCCCCCAGAAGAAGGACGTAACCGGTGTTAAGGTTAGAAGGGTAACTGCTCTCGTAGCCACTCTTGGGACTTCTGACTTTACTGTTGATTCCGAATGTTATTTCATAATGTTTTTTTCTCTAAAGAGTACTATAGTAGGGGTATTTATCTCAATTCCTCATCTGCAGAGGGCATTCTTCCAAACAGGGTTTATCCCGCAGCCCAACTTGCTCCTATGTTATGTACTTGTCGGCTTAAATCGGGCTAAGCCCATTTCCTCCAACAGTAACCGCGCATTCGATTCCTTGTATTCTCTAACAGCTCCCTTCTACCCATGAATCCGATTTCTATCTTAAGTATGTCAATTGTTTGTCTTCTTTCCTAGGATCCCATATCTGATTCACGTCGAAAAGAAGCCCTTTCTAGGCCCTTCGGATTCACTTTCTAAGAGGTCATTCTTTGTCCCTCTCTTGGATTAACTGGGATGAGATAAATGCTCTTTCTACTAATTTAATATCTGTCTCGCCTGCCGCTTAGCCTGCCTTGTCGAGGTAAAGGATTACTACTAACAGGGCATTTGATGCATCAACTATGTCAGTTCCGTTCCTTGCGGGAGAAAAGTGTTCTCTTGCTCTGAGAATGGAATGCTAGCACTCTGTCTAAAAAAGCGGCTGTTCTACTATATAAGATATAAGAAAATCCTATCTTTGCCATCTTGCTGTGAACAAATCGTCTGTTATCAAATGCCACATCTGACCTAGAAGGCGTCGACATGGTCAACAACTAGACAAAGTCAAGCAGGAAAGACAGCAAGTCCCATCGGCCCGTAATATAGCATACCCTCCGATCAAGAAGTTCCTTGCCTTACCCAGCGTCGAAGAAAAGTTCCTGAACTGAGCTCACTGCCTTCATTAAGGAAAGAGAATCCGGTTGCTTGAAGCTCTCTTCCCGTGTCGATGAAGGGCTATTCCCACTACGCGCTAACTAGAAAAGGAGGAAATGAAAGAGAGTGAGGGCTGATTCTCTAGCAGCTCCCTCTGGGCATCCAAGAAGCCCCTTCTTTCCCAAGCGATTCTCTTGTGTGCCTTTAACTATTGAAAGGACAGGATCACTATGACCTCTGGCTCAAGGACTGGCCTTCTCTTCTTTTAATGCCTACAGAGAGGCCTGCAAGAGCCCTTTTAAGGCATGGATTCCTAAAGGTTCTAAGGCCTATTACTTGACTGAAAGAGTACTCATATTATGGGGGCCTCCCCCAGACCCCCTATCTCGCTTTTTAATTTCCGTTGTCCCTCAACAAATAACATAAGTGAAGTGAAGTAGCGCTTCATCCCAGGCGACACCTCCGGCCGCCTATGACAGAGAGGCCCTTCCCCCCTTTGAAATGCGGAAGCTCGCTTTATCAGACAACGACTTTAGAAAAGGATGAACGGGTCATTCGTCGCGGGCCTTTCCTGTTCCTGTTGACAGTTGGAAGGCGGGTGAGTTGATTGGCAAGCCAGCTAACGGGGCCGCGAAGGGCCCAACGGATTGAGGGCTCGAAATTCTATACTTAACACAGTGAGTTCGAAGTCCTCATTCACCACCAACATGCTTCAATCCAATCTCGGGGGCAGAACCCGATCATCGAGAGAGCATGAAGCTTGCTGGCGACATCGGTGTCGGCGGAGTGTTTCGCAAACCTCCCAGCCTCACCCTAGCCCTAGGGTTGGCTCCGAGATAGGGAAAGTGGAACCCTAATTCTATATAGATCTCTCCTTGTAGATCCTTTATAAACAGGGCAGCTATCCAGGATCTCCGCTTTCACTTTCATACTCTCCTTTATGTTATGTCGCGTGTTTCGCTCGCTAAGGCGAGCTCCACTCCCATGCTTTCCGTTGGTCAACAACCAACAAAAGTTATCTATAGTTCTTCACTACTCCTACAGGAAGGACTCTCTTTCTGTCTGGAGGGAATTTTTTTTTATCAAAGAACGCATGCCCTTTTTTCATTTTAAAAAATGGTTCTGTTGCTTGCGAGGGGCAACCCGCGTTGAGCAATTCGAACCCAATCTTCAACTTTATTGGGAGGAGGTAGGCTTCCAAATGCCCGGTCCGGATCCTACCGACTCGCCACAACAGTGACTCTCTAAGTGTTCGGCGATTCTTGAGCACTATTATACCTTTTATAAAAGTTCTGTTCCAGAGCCACACACCTGGCTGGAACTAGCGAACAACCTTGCTGGAGCGACTCCCACAGGTATGGGTGCTCAACAACTACTTTTGGAATTACACAATCCATCAAGTGAGATCTACCTAGAGGGAGTGAGAATCTTACTTGCATGGAGCAGTGGCGTTTCATGATTCCTTTTTCTTTTTTTCCATGCTTTCCGTTGGTCAACAACCAACCACAGCTCTCTATAGTTCTTCACTACTCGTACAGGAAGGTAAGAACCACTTTTTTTCTGGAAGGAAGCGCACCCTTCCCGACAGCACCTTTTACAAGTACATCGAATCGTTAGCGCTGGATAAGGCTGAGGTTGGATTTTGTAAAGCTCTGCTAGGGAGAGTGGAGTCGCTTCAGCGGGAGCACTACAATAATGGCGAGCATATTCCCTTTTCATTCACAAGTTCCAGGGAGAAAAATCGATTGTACTCCCTTATGTGGGAATATGCTCGCGAGGAATAGAAAGGGGGGGGACAGGTTGGTTCGAGGACTCGTTGGTCAAAGGAAAGATGGAAACAGGGGAGTTGGCTGATAAAGATGGACAGTAACGATCGCGTAATATCAATTTATCGGCCTCGTCATTGAAAGCGGCTTCCAATTGCTCGGAAATTCTAAGCTATATGGGGGGCTTGGATGGTGAGCAAAAACAATTGATCAAGAAGTTGGTCAACTTTCGCATGAAAGAAGGTAAAAGAACGAGAGTTCGTGCTATTGTTTATCAAACTTTTCATCGCCTAGCTCAAACCGAACGCGATGTAATCAAACTTATGGTTGACGCCGTAGAGAATATAAAGCCCATATGCGAAGTGGAAAAGGTAGGAGTAGCAGGTACTATTTATGATGTCCCTGGGATTGTAGCCAGGGATCGTCAACAAACCTTAGCTATTCGTTGGATCCTTGAAGCAGCTTTCAAACGACGTATAAGCTACAGGATAAGCTTAGAGAAATGTTCATTTGCTGAGATACTGGATGCTTACCGAAAGAGGGGAATTGCACGTAAGAAAAGAGAGAATCTTCATAGACTGGCTTCCACCAATCGAAGTTTCGCGCATTTCAGATGGTGGTAAAGTGAGACCACATAAAGAGCTCTTCCTCATTCAGTCTGATTATTCAGTAAGATATGGTTTGACCCTTTTTCTTTTTGTTTGAATCTTCATATAGAAAGCCGGCCTTCCTCATACTCCTCCCTTCATTCATTGAGTTGGAGGAATCCATAGGGGCCCGCCCGTTATGCATTCCATGAAATAACCCTTCTTTGTATGACTTCTCTTTTGCCTCAGGTCGAATGAATACGAAAGGGAGATCAATCAAAAAATAGGCCATGAATGAAGAAGTAGTGGGCCTTTCACCCTCTTTCTAGTGACTCGGGGAGCTGATCTGATAAATGCACTTCAAAGGGAGGGAAGCTAGGTTTCCCATGTTGGTATGGCCGGGCATAAAAGATTTTGAAGTTAGGTCAAAAAGAAGAGGTAGAGAGAGAGAACAGAACGGAACCGATAGCCCCGAATTATGTCAGGGCAAGAGAAAGAAAAGAAAAGTAAGGACTCTCGTTTTCCGCATACGCATATAGGCTGTGAAAAAGAAGTCCACTTTTCCAATAGAGAAAGAGAGTGATTCGTCTACTTTGTTAATAAGGTAACGGAACGAACTTCAAGTACTTCGTAGGACGCCGCCGTTTGCTAAGATGTGCTTCCACATCGTGAGCTTTAGTGCACAAGTCGTCGAATCCCTTAAAGGTTTGGGGCAGGGGACGACAAGTCGTGCCTGAAGTTGTTCATGCACATCTTGAGGAGCTCTTGCGGAGTAAACTTCTGGGGACAGGCAAAAGTAGGGGCTCGCCACCTTGCAATGAACTCCGTGACAGGTTCATGCTTGGTCTTGAGTTGTTCGGGCACTCCAACCCTTCTTTGTGTGTTGCTGAACTGCTTCCTGAACTCCGAGACCCTTGCTTCCCAAGTCGGGATCGACTCTTCAGAGAGGTGGGCGTACCGTGTAAAGGCGGGCCCCTCCAATGATTGTACGAAAAGCCTAAGGCACAGTGCCCCATTCTGCGCTACCGGCCCACATCTTACCAGGAAATGCGCTAGATGCTGGTGCGGGTCTCCCCGTTCCGTCGAACTTTAGTCTGGCTGAGAGAACCCTGGCGTATACGGCACGGAATCTATCCAAGCCGGATAAGGTTTGGTGATCATGTGGTTATCCTCCTCCTTTTCCTTGGCCTCTTTTACTCTTTTCTTGACCAACTGATTCATTGTTGCGAGGAGGGTTGTCAAGCTTGTATAAAAAAAGACGTATAATAAATCGTTGATTGCTATTCTTGAACCTCTTCACCATGCTAATAAGATTCAGGAATTCTCCAACAGAATGGGTTTCCACTTTTCATTGGCAAATCAAGAGGCAGATGATAAAATATGGCTCTGTTGGAATCATGAAGTGAATGTAGTGCTTGTCGACGCGTTTGAACAGTGTATCACAGTCGACCTTAATTCTGATCTGGTAAGGCTTACCATTGTTTATGCAAAGTGCTCCATTCAGGAGAGACGGCTTCTTTGGGAAAAACGGAAATTACTGTCCTAAGACATACAAGGTCCATGGATGGTTGCGGGTGATTTTAACGCAATTTCATATGTGTCTGAAAAACTTGGTGCTAATTCCGGAAAATAGGCGTAAAGCCATAATTGCACAACCCAGAGTGGCCCAACGACCATTGTATTTAAGCGATTCTGCACCATTTGGCAGCAACCTCTGTATATGTAAGCCAAGACGAAAGGTCCTATATAGGGTTGGCGTCCAGCTACAAGTGCTTCAGCAATACTAATGTACTCTCTTACTGGAGCCTTAGAAGGAGTACAGAAGATCTTTCTACTCAACCAAAAGAAAGGCTAAATGCTCCTTGTCCGTCACTGGACCTTTCTTCTTATGGTAGTGAGACATGAATTTGGCCCAACCTTTGAAACTGCAATCAAGAGTCTGGCCGTCCTCAGTCTTAGCAGGCCCCATAGTGACAGCGCTCACTACCTCTCCGTATGGTCTGAACCCGGTAAGGGCTGCTACATCAAGAATGGTTGGACCCATCATTCCACACTTGAAATGAAAAGAGTTGGTAGAGATGGACCAGAAAAAGAGTGCGGCGGAGAGAAGGGATTTATCGCAGTGAATGTCATAACGAGACAGTTGCAGAGCTTCGAAGATACCTACCCTCTTCCAGTGATCAGCCTTTGCTCTCTCTACACGATTCAGCCATGAAGTCCAACCATCAGGCCAATTCTTCAAGGGCTTCTTTTGGCCACTCCAGTCAGCCCAATGAATCCTTGGTTCGTCAAGAAGAAAAAATTCTTGACCTTGGCGCAGAGTAATAAAAACCTCCAAAACCCCAGAGGCTACACCCCTGAAGCAAGGCCCCAAGGTACGGCAATTGCTTCTCTCTTGGTCTGCAGAATATAAGGTTTCTCGAATGATGAGGTCAGGGTTGTTCGCCAAAATTTCCTTGGCTAAGGTTGAAGGGCATGGAGAAGCCATCAGAGCAGATTTTAAGAACATGACGGTGACAGTTAGGGTTTTGAGAGTTACAGAGAAGAAAGGTTGCAGAAAGAAGAAAGTGTTGGGTTCGTTTCGAAAAGCAACTTTTATAAGGAAAAGGAAAGGTGCCTCGATCAAGACAAAACTACGGCTATCATTGATCCGCTGCGTCTCAAAAAGCCGTAGTCATGATTAGCCCCGCACGTGTGAACAGGCTGTTTTCCAAAAGGCCTAAGTCCAAACGTCGCCTTGGTTTTCATTTTTCATTTGATCACTTAACCGTTACGTCAAAACGGGATCGTTTAACTAAAAGCGGTTCATGGCCAAAATATGGCCAGGTGGCAGTGATCTACGTTTGCATAGAAAAGGTGATTATTACCTTTCCTGTTGAAATGATGAAGGGGCAGGTTGGCCTTACCTATATTTGATACATTCTTGGGAATGCGGCCAGTCCAAGATTGGATATACAGTAAAGATCTTTTGGCAGAAATTCTAGAAAAGACAAGGCACAAAAGGAATTTTAACAAAAGGGCTACTTATTTTATTCAAAAAAGTGTGGCCTGTAAGGCCATTACATGTGCTGTGGAAAAAGGAAAATACAGAGTCTTTCAAAAAAAAATGGCCAAACAGTGGCCTCTGATCTACGATCACCCTTCAGTCACCAAGAAAATCTTTCTTCACACTCTCAATCCTCTCCAACACAGTAGCAAGCCACCTCTCAATCCTTCTCAATTCTTCTCCTTCATTGTCTGGTAAATTGACCAATCTTTCCCTGATCTACGACCAGCCTCAGCCACGGTCTTGTCCAGAGCTTCATCCGCCTGAGCACGTTCTCTCTCCATATGCTCTATGGACAACTGCGCCATGGCTATTTCTTCTCTCAAGCGAGCAATCTGGGCTTCCTTGTCAGCAATCTCTTTTCTTTGCTCCTCTATATCCCTGGAAAAGCCACTCACCACAGCAGACGTTTTCAGAGCATTGGCAGTAAGAGTCTTCAGCCTCTCTCGCCTCTTAAGGGTCTCCATTAAAGCTTCTTTGTCCCTCAAAAGCTGGCGGTAGTACAACACCTCAGCAGGGAGCTTCTTGATGCATTCAAGTACAGACCTCTCAAACGCAGGCAAGGAAGAGTCCTAAAGCAAAATGGCAGCTATGGTTTGGATCTTCCTGGTATTGTAAGGCGAAAGGAGTTGATCCATATCCAGGCGGAGCAGTTCAGCCAATTGTTCTCTCAACGGAGGGGAGTCAGACGGACTACCAGATGCTGGCCCAGCAGACTCACCAGCCATTTTTTCTTCAGGCAAAGGGGCTGGAGTATGAAACTTGTTCTCTTTCAATAGAGGACTTGCAGTGGAATATAGTTATATATTCTATCAATCATTCGGCCGATTGCCCGCTACGCCCCTTCGCTTTTTTATTCAACTCGCTTGGTGAAGATAAAACAAAGGCAACCGCATAGAAGAAAACTACCTACTCGTCATGATTTGGCAAAGACTTAGTATCCATAGGAAATTGAGAGTTATATTAGTATCCTCTTGGTTAATCCCGGGTAGCTCCCTAGGTTCTCCCACTCGCTGGAACTAGTGCTGCAACTCAGACTTCAACTTCAATTTGAAAGATAGCGGAAAGCTAATTAAAAAGACTAGCTACAAGAGATTCTCTTTTCCTAGCCTTTAACTTAACTAGTAATATAACTAGATTAAGCGCTTTAAGGGCGTGGTGAAGCTGGTATTGAATTAGCCGTTGCGTTGAAGGAAGAAGCGATGTTGGTGGTAAGGCCCTTAGTTAGGAGATTGGAAGTAGTAAAGCTGTGCCCGTGGGGTGAGACTTGCCCTCTGCTCTGAGACGGCGAGAATTGTTTAGTTTAGTAAAGGTAAGCCTACCATGGCTTCGGGACGGGAGGTTTTTTCTTATACTAGCTCTGGCTTTACTTTTTTTGACTCTTTCTAGGTATGATATTCAAGGGACGAAGGAACTCGACCGTACCCTTGATCCGGACAGCGGTAAAGAATTGGGACGGATAGAAAGAGACTGGCTTTCTCATCATATGAAAATCTTTCACTCGCTGCCCTGCTTACCTTTTTGCATACAAAAATAAAAAAGGGCTTTAAAGACTTTCAAGGGGATTAAATTAGTTCAGGATAGGAACTTAGTTCAGTTCACAGGAACTTAGTCATTTTCTTATTCTTATTAAATGGCTAAAAGGAATAAGAACTCCAACTACTGTATAGGCTTAGTCTGCTATTGTGGGGCTGCCTCTTTTCTTTACTTAGGGAGATTATCTAAGCTCTAAGCTGGCTCTTTAGACTAAGAAAGACTTGATATTACTTAATAGCAAACTCAAACCTCCTTACCTCACTCGGCTAGATCGCTATGGATTAGGAAGACATTACGGCTGGCGGGGAAAAAGAAGTCTATTAGGACTGCTGGAACTAAAGGAACTTAGCGGACGGATAAATCTAACTAGGAGGACTTTAACTTACACTTCTACGTATACTGGGGCTATCTATTACAACTGGATGGGCTATAAAAAGGTACTGCTACTAGTAGGAAGGATACATAAACTTCTAAGGAGGCTATCAACTACTCCTTAAGGATATAAGGGAATTCCCACAATAACTTGATGGGGAGTCCTCGAAATCATGGGCTTGGGACTAGAAATGCAGAGGATTAGCTTAGCATGCTAACTCGCTCTCTGGCAGAAGGAATGGATGGAAGATAACCCGCAATCGCAATGGCTGTAACAGAATTCTCGATGACAGGGAACTACATACAAAGATAGCGCTAGTTGGAAGGCCTTAGGATTTAAACAGGCCAAAAGTAAACTCTCCCTTCTACTAGATTGACCTTGCCAGATGGATTGCTTTATAAAACAAACTTGTCCCATAGCCTGCTTATTAATATGTTGGGTTACGCCCGCTTGTCTTTATGTTTTTATGTGTCTAAATGTAAATGAATAAAAAATAAGATATTGAGTTGTTTGTTCATTTTATGACCCCACCTAAACATATTATCACTTCACTTTAGCGAATGGATTCCACGATCAAAAATAGATGTATAGTTATATCACTAAATCATTCAAGCTTTAACTTGACTCTTCTCATCTTTCCTTTAGTTTAGATAGAAATAAAAAGAAAGGGGCAAGTTAATATTGTCACTCCCCCTCCCGCACATTTATGTTATAGTAGATAAGACTTTCGGGATCCATTGGAAGGGCTCCTAAATATATGAAAAAGATCACTTTAATCACTATATTGAAGATTGGTACCTTTTCTACTAAAAAGTTTTGCCTTTAGGATTTAAACTGCCGGGGCAACATACCATAAGTTTGAGTTTTATTCATCAATGCATCGATATGGGTTAAATTTTATGGATAGGGAGGAAGGCCTAAAAATAAAAGATATAAAAGAGGTTAATTAAGTTTTTATATTATATGCTGTGTATTTTTTAAAGTCCCGGTAAGGAACTGATCGAAGTCTCAAATCTATTATTTTGAGTCCAATCTGGTGTGTACTAATTTATTTTGTAAGTCCTTTTTATAAGTGTGCTTTGATGCACTAAAAGTATGTAGCCCAATCCCATAATGAAAACCCCCTGATTCCGAATTTGCCTTCGTTACGACAATGGCTATACACGTAAAAGAAGTCCTCACTCGGGAACAAAGGTCTTCCACTTCGCTGCGCTCAGCGCCTTTGTTCCGCATTAAGTAATCGGATAAAAAGAAATTTACGTACAGAGGTTCGAGCTCTTTTTTTAGCCCCCCGTACATATCACTAGCATTCCGGCTTACTACAGTTTGAATGGGTCTTATACCATTCGTTTCTCTTATCTGCTTTCGGCCGGGAAACAGGCCTTTTGTTTTAAAACAAAGTAAGGCCACGGGTTCAGTATTGGTAAAACATCTTAGGAGAAATTCAAATGAAAAATTCACGGACTCGCCATTTCTGTGAGAGATCCGATCCCAGTTGGTTTCAACTTTTTCTTCCCTCTCAATTCCATCCATATCCCGCCTTCAATCTGAATGATCTGGAATTCATTTCCAATTCCTTATATCAACTAATGGGGATACCGGGAGGGAGGAGAGAAAGCACCCCGCTAACTTTTTCTTTCTTCTACCAATGATCAGTAGATTGAGCACTAACGGAATATCGAGAAAGAAAGAGCGGAGCAACTACATCAAAAAAGTGGGAAGTAGTGCTTTCTACGGCTACTTTCTCTCTTATATTATGATATTTCGAGTTAGAGGCGTGATCTATTATATCAACTAAGTGAACGAGGTACAGAGAAAGCGAATGTTACGAGCCTGTTGACGTTTTCTATATTTTTAATTCCGGTGGGACAAAGGTATTCCTATTTTATTTAATTTAAAGATAAGTTACACGATCTAATCTACTAAAAAGCCTGGGTGAAATAGAGGTCATAGGTTAAGTACAAGACAGAGAGGAATTTGGTGTTGCAGGATTGATGACCGGAAAAGGGTTAATAATTTGTTGATTAGTTTTAGCAGGTATATTGGTATGAATGAACATATTATAAATATAGAATATAGAAGAATCTCGCCATACGGCACGAGCAGTTGAGTACTATCATGCCTTTGTTCTGTGAAAGAAACTAAAAAACTTGCGAAGCACGCACCTCAATTACCCTGCCTGTGTGAATTGAACGAACTGACAAGTACAACCAGCTTGCTTAAGCTGGGTTTCCACCTATTTGTGAGTTTCGGCCATTTGAAGCAAAGTCTAAAGGACGTATTCGTTGCCGATTTGGGGTTCTGATGGAAGATACTGCTGAGGTTATACACAAAGTACACACGTGATTCTGCTCTGGAAAAACTCCCTGTGGTCCAGAGAGAGATGAAGTTTATAGTCAACCTCTGCCTCTCAGATAGCTTTCTTTTCCAACACTTCTATGTAGAGATGGGTGTAATATTAATATGATTAATAGTTTAAGTTTACTTGCAGTTTTTCAAAGTCTCAAATTTAGGGCTTGGTTCTGGCCTTGTTTCGTAGTGAATTTATGGATTTGAATAATTATAACACTGAATTCTAATTTGAAAATTCAACTTGACTTGTACCCGGAACAGGGAATAAGGATATCCAATTTAAATCCGGGTTCTTTTTTCTATTTTGCGCTTAGATGTGCTCGGCAGATGCTAAAGAAAAAGAGCGTGATGGCAAAGAGTTGATCGAGCGAATAATCACAGTTCTCAACTATCACGACTACTGGCGGAATTTCACTCAATTAAATAAACTATACCCTCATAAAACGAAGTAGTACTCCCCCACAGCTGTTAACACAATTTTAATGTCATTCTCGACTCTATCCCTGACTGGGTGTTTGATTTCAGGCCCTTTCGAGGGAGGTATCTGATTGGTTAATGTCAGCCCGGCTTGCATGGACTTCCGGTGGTTCTTAGTTGACAACTGCATTGCAATTTTAAATAAAAAAGTAAAAAGATGCTTGTACGCACATTAGATTTGCTAACTCAATTGATCCTACTGTGTCTAGATCAGGGTTCCCGTTTAAGAAAGCTGTGTTAGCTTTGTATTGGCTCCCATCTTACTTAACGGGGGCCCTAGTTGAATACCGATCAAAATTGTGTGAAATTTTTTTACTTTTCTAATAGAGAATTATTAGTTATGTAAAATACCCCGAAAAGTCCTCATTTACCCCGGCAGGTAAGCTCCGCAGCGAAAGGAATGAAATCCTCTGCTGCGGTCGTGAAAGGTGATCAAATCAGTTTACCTTCTAAGAAGCTATTGGCTATATGCTTAACACATGCAAGAAAAAATAGAATAGATAAACTTTCTTTGTTAGGTCAGGAAGCAGTAAGATCAGTAATGGTCCAAAAAGAGGAATAGCGGCCTTATAACTGTTCTTCTCTTTCTTTCTAAAAGGTGATAGATAGAAGGACTACTAGTACTTTACTAAGAAAGCTATCCGTAGATGCCTTATTCAGTCTTAGAGCTAAGAGTTAAGCGCTTAAATCAATTCAAGCCGTTTGGTTGCTAAATGCAAAAAAAAATTTATCAAAAAGATTTTTTCATTACTACTACATAAAGCACTACATTACATAAACAACCACATATGCCTTTAATAGAGCTTTAAAAGCATTATGCTAACTACATTAATTATTTAAAAAACATAAAGAAGTCAAAGGATAGGCCTTAACAAGTAGACAGAAGATAAAGTCACGACTTTTTTTAATTTCTTCTAGTGGTTTTCCCGGTCACCGAGGGTGACAGCCCGCACAATGAGTGCTTGCTGCTCCTCCTGCAGCACTTGCAGCCTCCTCTGCCTTTCCCTTATACCCTCTCTGGCAGCGCCAATGCGCTCTTCTGCCTCTGCAGGATCTCTTGCTCTAACATTTCTTAAAAAGAGGTTTAGCGCTCTACGACGCTCTTCAATTTCATTTTTCAGTTGCCCCATTTCGGCAGCAATTGCGGAAAGCCTGTTTGTAACAGCCATAGCCATACGTGCTATTACTCAATTTCTTTGATTTGAATTTGATGAAGACACTTATCGAGCCTCTATTTATAGAGTGGTAGAGGAATCTCGCCATGCGTCACGAATTAGATGGCAGGCACAATTCTTACTAGTTCTCCGCACTACTTTTCTGCAGTTGAAGACTCTCATGCCTTTTTAATGAAAAACTGGCTGGCTCTGGCTACCTTGCGGAGCAAACAAAATCTCCCCAAATCACACTGCCTGTATGAACAAACAAACTTTGCACAACCAGCTTACGTAGAAAAGATTCCATGCCAATAGACTCGTGACATCCATGTACTGAGTCGTCAAATGAGCCACGTTAAGAAAGCCCAAGCTTATACGCATTGGCCCACAGGGTGTCCCAAGAGGGCCCGAATGAAAGACCCAAGCTTACATGAACCATCAAAGAAAGTCCTACAAATAAAGACTTGGGCCTGTCAAGCCTGCTTTCCTCGATGGAAGCCCACAGAAGGGCCAAAACACAACAAGCCTACCCATCATCAAAGCAAGCCCAAGCCCATGCAAGAAGGACCTCATTGTCATGGAAGCCCTTTCCTTACTCCTCAATATAGTCTATGAGAACGTTTTTCTGACCAACTCTCATGGCTTTAGGAGGGGGCGGGCCCCTAAGCTAGCTCTCGCCTTCTTCAGGATTTGCTCCACAATTCCAGCTATGATCGAATGAATGAAGTTAGAAGCTAAGGGTTTTGGTCGAGTGCTTTGCCAATCATTCTTCTATGTACGAGAGTCATAAGGCAGGGGAAAGAAAGGCAGCTAGGAAGACAAGCCAATCCGAAAGGGCCAGCCCGAGCCAAGGACTAACAAGAAAGAGGAGAGACCGAGATGTGATTTGGCAGATGTACAGCAAATTTTGTGGGAATTCAGAGCACCTGTAGGTCTAGCTTTCTAGTTATCTTAAAGCAAGTTTTGCAAATTAGGGTCTTATCATTGCTTTTTAAAGTAAAAACTTCCAAACAAGATCAATTATTTTAATGCTTTGAGTTTATAGTAAAGAACAAGAGACTTTTTCATTTGGTGAATTTTAAACGTTTTCTTTATGGAAATCAAACTTGGTCTCGGTTTTCCTGGAAAAGTCTTGAGCTAACCTCTTTAACTCCCCATCGTCATCTCTAGCACCACACTCACATCTCACCATCCAAGTATCAGATCCACCTTCGTACCTCAAAGGCGTGTCTAAATCTATCCCACTTCCACTCACACCAACTCCTGCTCCCGATTCAACTACTCCAAAAAGTACTTCCATATCCTCCATTTCATCCAAGCCTTCGATTCCGATAACCACAAACCATTCTGTGATAAAAGAAGTATCCCTCAGTGCACTTTCAGCTGCTTTCTTTAGGTCTCCAATAGTTGCATGCATAGGCACTACTACTATCTCACCAGGTGGCAAGCCCCTCTTGACTTCAATTTCCTTATCAGTTGAACTGGGCAAGAGTCGGCAAATGATTGTCAACCACTGCTCTTCCTCTCCCTTTGGTCGAGCTACTTTCCTCTTCCTCATCCCTAATTGGAAATTCCTTCACGAAGTGCTTGGTGTCCAATATTGCTTAAGTAGCCAACTCCACCAACTCTGATTCTGGGTATCCTAGCAGCACATGCTCATACAGATAAAGCACATCATTGCTAACATCAACTCCAGGAACTAGAGCTGCTGATGAAAGGGACTGAAGAACTATCTCTTTCTTTTCTTGCAATGCGTTCACAATCACTTCCGCTGCAAACTCTAGTCTTCTTTTAGGCCATCTGCTATCCATGTGAGTAATAACAGTAGTGAACTTCCTATAACTCAAAGACTTTTCCTTCATCGGGTGCTTGATCTGGAGGGCTGCTCTGGTTGTTGTAATGAGCTAAGAATCTCCAGTGCTCTTTCATAATTGTGTTCTGTGACGCCGAAGCTTCCTTGGCAGAACCTGTACCCCCATCTACCAAACCAAGAGTGTCCGTAAGCAACGCCATGGAGAAGACGAAGGTCCATAGACCGCTTCTTTGGTAGATCCTCAACAGTGATTTTCCTCTCATATGGTTCCCTCCTTATGTGCATAAAAATAGTATTATATATATATATATCTATATATATATTACTATTAATTTCTTCTTCAAATCGACCTAAAAATAGAATAAATTATAAGTGTCTTAGCACCTTTTCTTTACTCGTGATTCAGGCAATCCAATCTTCCGTGTGTAAGGTGGAAGCCCCCCAAAAAGGTTTTCCATTAATGGGTGATCAAAAGCATCCGGTCGATATTAGATAGAATGCTATAAACCTTAAAAGAGAGATTTTTGAGGGACCAGGCTTTGTCGTTTAGTCCTCTGAAAGTGAAATTGCTAAAAAAGAAAAAAAGGGATACACCAACCATCCGCTCCGAGCTGTGTACCTCCGTCTTGAGTTGCTTTGCCGAAGACTCCTCGCGTTTCTTAGTTAGAGAGTAAAGGGCGGTGTAAGTGGTTCCCCGTTTGCACCCCTCTTTCTCAGTTTGAGCTGATAGACTTCTTCTCCTATTCGCGAGAGTTTCACTTGCTTAGGCTTCCTCTTGGCTTTGCTTCATCCTCTCCATTTCTAGCCCTTGTAAGTTGAGTTGATCCAGAAAGGTATATATTTAAGGCACCTCTAGGAGGGGAAAACGGCTTCATTACCGAAAAACATTCGTTTCAACATGTCGAGGTATCATACGATCTTCAGAAAGGCGATTTCTTGGATAGTAACCTGTTCTGTTGGCTTGGCCCCTTCCCCGGAGGGAGTCTTTTTTAGTAGTTGAGAAGCAACCTCTCTTCCCATTTAGGTCGGAGCGTCAAGATGAGTTTTAGTTACAGGGTTATTCACAGGTTTGAGTGAGATACATTACATATGATTTTAAGCAAGGAGCGAACGCAGCTGTTCGTCGGAAAGACTTCTCCTCTTCTCCTTTTGCACCGCCCATTTCGTCGTCTACTAAATAATATATATGCTCCTGTAAGGGTAGGAACTCTCGCTACCTTGTACGTAAGACTTTCTCTTTATTCGCGAGAAAAGCATGCCAGAATCTCTTAGGTAATAGTTGCATGCGGGAGTATTCCGAATGGTAAACTATATATAGGCCTAGGCAGTTTAGTTTCCCTTGTATAGTTGCCCTTTCCGAAGTTAGTGAGCCTAGCTCAACCGTTGGGAGAGGCAGAAGCAGCAAGGCCTCGTCATCAAGATCTTAGTCAACGGCATCTGCCAACAAACAAGTCTTTTACGCCAAGAAGCTCTTCTTCAGTTCCGCGTAAAGAAATTGCTTGATGAGATAAGTGCAGGTATTCTACAGTTTCCATTGCATTTCCAAGGTGAAGATTCTCGTGTTCGGTTAGCAGGAAGTGAAGCTTTCTTATCCAGGAAGTTACTTTTCGCAATGCAAGTCCTGTTTATCAATTAGTCGAGTCGCTTTTAATCTGTTTTTGAAATCATCCGGTTGAGCTAAATGGAAGGCAGAATAGGGCTACGGACCTTGAGAGAGGTGGGAATTTGGATGAGCAGCTGCATAATGAGACAAATACATTCTCGCGAACAGCAGCCGCATCATACCTATAGGTGCTGACCCTTGGTTACATTGGTTCTAATCTGCAGCTCACTTTTAAAAGGAATTATTATCGCTTAGCGCTTGTGCTAAGGAAGATATATAGATTTGCGGAAGAACTCTGCCGCCCGAGAAGCTTGAGCTTGAAAGCGGTATCGTACACACTTATCTTTATTCTCGTAAACAAAAACCGGGAGAAGGTCCATTGAAAGAAGGAATTCGCGCCTACCATAAACTCCCAGTCAGGAGAAGAAAGATCCCGAGAATTTCTACCCACTAGGGGACTTTCGCCCGAGGATACGGGAACATGAACAAAAGACCGTAGGAGTTGGGAGCAGCCCTCGCTTCGCTCATGCGTAACCGCGTGGTTAAGTACTCTATTCTATATTGCCTTACTAAACCTTACTAAACAAAAAATAAACAGCAGGATCTGCATCAACGGTAATTGGTCGCTATGTTGTGTCCCATCAGCTTGCTTCTGGCGAGATGAATAGCTTGTTTCTTCCATTCCGACCTTCGATACGAGGATTCATCCGAAATCGATTGGTTAACGCGAAAGCTGGAATTACTTCGGCCGTGGCACGATCATAAGAGCAAACCCTAAAGTCTATTTTCCACAAACGAATGCCATAAAAAAAGGAGATGAGCTTGCAAATCATTAAAGGAGATTAAGTAGGAAAGTCCTACCCCGAATCCATTATAGATTAATTAGTCAGCTGCCGCAGCTGCCCGGATATAAAGTAAAAAGACAGGATTTCCACTTCAATGGTGGGAAGGGGTTGTGACCTACGACCACCATAATAGATGAATGCATTAATTTGAATTTCTACAACATGGCACTAAGGCAACCAACGTTTTCTAACATATGTGAGGTGCTAACGGGAAGATTTTAATCTTTCTTTAATTGATCCTAGCTCTCGCCTTGGTGCTTGTGATGCAGGGATACGTGAGTCACCGCCTAACTATCAGCCTATACCCAAAAACGAGAAAGGGTAAAAAACTCGATCAACCCCTGTCTTCCATGGATTATTTGATTACGTAGTTCGACTGGATAGTTTAACCTGGGATTAGAGCCCATATATGTGTACCTGGAGGGGCTTGTACCCTAGAGGTTGCCAATCTATCGATACCAGACTCAACTCTAATAATATAAAAAAGAAGTGAGTAAACTCCATAACGTAAAAAGACCGAAATTAGACCACTAAAGCGACGACCTAGAAGGGTACCCCTTCAACCCCTATAATTGCTTGCTGAAGGACAACTCTGGGAAGCTTGAAAAAGACCAAATAACAGTAACATAATCACAATATCATAGATTAGGCCGAACATTTCATTCTACTTAAGAAAAGAGGCCAAAATAGAATGTGCAACTCAGCCCTTGACCCTTTGGGATGCGATTGATCTGTTTTTCCAACTAGACTTTTCAACCTAACCCAAAGTTATATTCGTAGGTCGGTTACTATATATCGTAGGTTGGTTAGGTCGGCTTGCCTCTAACCTGCTCTCATGACTGCTAGATTACATACTTGACTTTTGTTCCTTCCTGCGTTTATATTTTTCATTGTCTTGAACCTTTATTTTTTCTCTTCGGTGACTCCCTCTCCTTTCCCTGCGCCCGCGGTCAAGCTACTTCGTTCCTTTCATCAATCAAGCTACTTCGTTCCTTTCATCAATCAAGCTACTTCGTTCCTTTCATCAATCAAGCTACTTCGTTCCTTTCAGTCGAGCGAGTCTAGCTCCCCTGCTTGCTTTAGAAATGGAGGGCTAAATAGCGCCTAGCTCCCAGTCATAACAGTTGGAAACGCACGGCTAGGTCAATCAGCATAAGAAGAATCCGACGCTGAGGATTGACTCTTCTCTTTTTAAGGAGTTTTCTTAGTCTTTTCTTGGAGCTAGAGCATCTAGGTCTTTTATGATATGATATTGAATCATTCCTTCTTCGTTTACAGCAAAAAATAAGACTTACCTATGGAATGAATGGGAAAGCAGCTGCTTAGACATAGCCGCTATCGCCCATGGCAAGGGTGAGTCTTTTCTTGATTTGCTTGCTCGAGGAAATTTATTCTGATTCCCCTTTCTTTTCTTTTTATTAGTTTTAGGGTTGGGTCTGGCAGAGAGGAAGTACAATCAGCTACACCCGCCCTTGTGCCTCGTCAACTGCTTATCTTTTTTCCATTCACTTAGCCGGTGCTTCAGGTGGAACTGCTCATGTTGGGCATCCAATTAGCGCAGCATTGGGTATTGGTTCATTAGCTACATCTATATATAGACCGATAAAATGCAACCACTTTATATTAGATATTAGGAAGGGAGATTTCTATTCAAATAGAAAAAGAAAAAAGAAATTGCGTATGAAATACGCCCAAAGACTCCCATGCCTTTCTTGGTTGGACCAACCAGATTTCCTTTAAGTCTTTCTGTTAGAGCAAGAAGCGGAACTACAAGTGAATCTTAATAAGTCATGATACTTTCCGTTTTGTCGAGCCCTGCTTTGGTCTCTGGTTTGATGGTTGCACGTGCAAAAAATCCGGTACATTCCGTTTTGTTTCCCATTCCAGTCTTTCGCGACACTTCAGGTTTACTTCTTTTGTTAGGTCTCGACTTCTTCGCAATGATCTTCCCAGTAGTTCATATAGGAGCTATAGCCGTTTCATTCCTATTCGTTGTTATGATGTTCCATATTCAAATAGCGGAGATTCACGAAGAAGTATTGCGCTATTTACCAGTGAGTGGTATTATTGGACTGATCCTTTGGTGGGAAATGTTCTTCATTTTAGATAATGAAACCATTCCATTACTACCAACCCAAAGAAATACGACCTCTCTGAGATATACGGTTTATGCCGGAAAGGTGCAAAGTTGGACTAATTTGGAAACATTGGGCAATTTACTTTATACCTACTATTTCGTCTGGTTTTTGGTTCCTAGTCTTATTTTATTAGTAGCCATGATTGGGGCTATAGTACTGACTATGCATAGGACTACAAAGGTGAAAAGACAGGATGTATTCCGACGAAATGCTATTGATTTTAGGAGGACTTTAATTAGGAGGACGACAGACCCACTCACGATCTACTAAAAGGGAAGTAGCTTGATTGGTTCGAATCCAATTCGTGAGATATGAAATGTTATTGATGTCGGCGAAAGGCTTTGTGGAGCCCGACAAAAAAGTAAAACTCCCCGCTTACTACAACCCCGATTCCTATTTAAAATCCCCGGAAAACGGATTTTGTTTCAAAAAAAGCAAGGGTTTACTAGTGAAAACACGTTTCACGCCAAAAAACACGGGAAAACACCCTTTTGTCAAAGAGTTCCCGTCTCCTCTCCCTTTGGTCGAGCTAGTTTAATCTTCCTCTTTAAAATTCCATTTTTATCTTTTTTAAGTGCCTCAGAAGCGAAGAAGCTACACTGAGATCAGGCGTTAAGAGGTATTTATATCCCCCCATAAATGAAATTTTCTATCGTGCTCAATAAAGCTCTCAGTCCGTTTTCGGAGACAGGGAGAAAGGCTTCTTTGGCTGTAGTAGGTTCTGAAAGAAAGGAGGGAGGAACAACCAACAAAGTAACCAACTCCTTCACTCACTCACTATGTAGCGCAAGGAAGTGTGCGAGCTTGCTAGGAGTGTAATGATTAGCAGCTTTCCCTTTAGGCTGTTAGATGCTAGAGACAGGAAGAAAGGAAGAACTTTCCTTCCGCTCATGCTCTTTTCGAGAGAGCGTTCACTTACTATAAGAGCAAGGAAGTTATGGAGCTAGGAGTTAAGTAATGTTAAAACAACAGGAACAGCAGGCAAAGAACAACCACTTCCACACCATTCATGCTCCCTCCCAGGAAGCGTTCACTCCTCTTATAGCGCAAGGAAGGTAAGGAGATAGGAGTATAACGACTAGCTCTTCTCTTTAAGCTGCTTTAAACGGTTAGAGGATGGGGGAGCACCCCCATACCACGTAGCTCCACATTAAGAAGACAGGAAGAGCTGCTTCCCCTCCGTTCGTGTTCCTTCCAAGGGGCCACTCGCTCTCTGTTAGCAATAGCTTCATGCAGTGATGCCAAGGACAACGAGAAAGCAAGGCACCGAAGGTGATGAGATATTTCATGGTTTTACCGCGCAACAGATAAGGACAAACTACTAGCAATTAAGGGTCATTTCGCTCATAAAACAACTCTTTTTTGCTTGTTTGTCCGACTATTGATAACGGAGTCAATAAGCTGCGCTCCCTAACTCCCTGGAACTCGCATCCCAACGCGCACCTTCGGTTACTTCGCTGCCTCACCTTCGGTGCCTTGTCGTCGTAAAGCGTTGCTTCTCTCCTCCACAGAGCGGGCAAGCAGACTCAAGGGCGGCTAAAGATACCATAGGGAAGAGTAGACAGAAAAAGTCCTTCTAACCGCAAGGAAGAGTCGCTGAGACAGAAGCCTCACCCCTCTCCCTACGGTCGAGCAAGTAAACTCCCTTTGGAGCCTCACCTTCAGGAAGGCATCGCAAGGAAAGAGTGACAAGAGGTTACGAAGTAAAAGAAAGGAATGTAGCTACTTACTAGAAAGGTTCTGAAAGGAAGGCACCAAAGGTTCTGAAAGAAAGGTGGTGCTCTTCACCTCGAGCTATACCATCTTAATGCCCTTTCGAATCAAAAAGTGACATGGTGAAGTGACACAGTCCTACGGGTGAAAGCACCATTGCTATGGAAAAACACGGTAAAATAGACTCTTTTCAACAGTTCCTGCCTCCCTTTCTTCCCCAGTCAATAAGGACACCTCTCCTTCCCCTTTTCTTTCAGAACCTTTAGGGGAAATGGAAAAAGAATGGCATAATTTCTTTGACTTCGTAACCTTTGGTGCCTCCTCTCTAGAGCTTTCATTCGAGCGCACCCTCATTCCAATCGCCTCGCTCTAACGAGTAAACTCCCTCTCCTGTTGGTCGAGCTACCCCGTTCCTCTCCTTAAAGAGCAAGTAACCTACCTTCGATGCCCTAGTGTTTCACTCTCGTCGTAAAGCTGCTTCACCTTCGGCACCTTCACAGGAACTCCCATTCTAACACAACCTAAACGGTTGCCTTACTCTAACGGTCGAGCAAGTAACTCCCCTTGGTGCTCTGCTTCTTCATGAATGCTTTTTACCTTCGCTTCTACCAGTTCCTATGAAAACCACGGGAAAACAGAGTGATTTGAATCAAGAGTACGTGGGTTTCTACCAATTTCTATTCTAAAGCACGGAAAACGCACTTCCTTCATAACCTTTGTTGTCTTGATCCTCAGTCAAAGAACACTCTCCTTCTTTCAGAACCGGCACGCTTTCATTACTTCGGTTCTTCACTCAAGGGAAAAGCAGCGGCAGGAAACTTACTTAAAGAAGTCTAAAGATAGGACCTAAAATTCTTTCAGAACCTTCTGCAAGAAGCAGCCATTGAGCTAAGAGCTTCAACCCCCCGGTACCACTCCACATCAAGGAAGTTTACTAGCTCGACCAAAGGTAGGGACTCACTCGACCATAGGGAGAGGGAGAGGGGGATTAAACTGGGTAGGCTTACTTAAATAAGAATAGTCAGTGGCTAGGGGCAGCAACCGCGATTACCAACCAGAGCGTAAAGGCCAAAAGCACCACCCTGACTACACGGAACTGGAATCAAGCTTTACGAGCTAGGGATGAGATCCAGATCCAAGTAAAGGGCGGACCTGACCTACTACCGACAAGACAAGCCCCATCATCAAACAGCCACCAAAGAACCATAAAACATCCATCTATCTAGCTTCGCATCCACTATAGTATACTATAGTATATGAGACTGCCCTTTAAGTTAAGAAAGTAGGACTGTACTTGATGTAGCTTCCAGTGCTCGAACTGGAGTGGTTCATGAAATGCATATTCTACTTTGAGAGTGCCAACATAAAAAAACTTGATATCCCCTGCTATTTGCTTCCCCGCAACATTTGACACTAAGCTGCTGCTTTCTTACAGAGCTTTCCAGGAGCGTGGGCAACCGGGGACCGGCCTTTGTAAAGGTACCTCAGGTTGTTCTGTCCAATTCGTTCCACTCTACCGAATAGCTGCATGAGACGGCGGATCTTATATCAAACAGCGGATGTTGTAACATCGGTTGTTAGAAGAAGTAAGCTAGGAACTCCTGGACCAATGCTTATCGATCAAAGCGATTCAACCAATTGACCAGACAGAAGGGCTAAGAGTACTTCCACTCCCGTGGCAGAAGTTACCACGTCTGTCTCCAAACCGGACTGGCAGCTGCAGCTGGTTTTGACGATGAGATGCATCATGTTTTTACCTCGATTTGACAGAAGGAATGCCGGGGCAGGTCACTCACCGCTTTAACAACAATAGTCATTTTGAAGCAAACGGAGGATTCGCGCCCTATCTCTGACTACTAAACACTAGCAAAGAGCTTCAGTCATATCGCTTCAACAATGCCTATTGAAGTTCAAAAGCCATCGCTACGGTACGGACTGAGCAAACAACAGAGGAAGCCTTGCCTTGGCTTACTACACTACAGGAAAGTCCTGGCCAACCCACCCATAAAGTACGGGGTGTCACACTTCAAACCAACCCAATCTAGATTCTAAAATAAAACTAAAATCTTAGAGGAAGATTAAACTAGCTCGACCAAAGGGAGAGGAGAAAAAGCATATTTAGAACAAGAAAGAAAGCGGAACCCCCATTGATTGACCCAGCAAACAACCTCTCTTTCTACACCCCTTTATGCTAGGGCGGTGTCGCATACAATACAGCCTTATTTTAGTATCCGCTTCCCGAAGATTGGGTCAACCCCTGAATCCACA